CATATTTCTTACATTTCTATTAATTGGATATTTCTTTTTAAAAAAAAAAAAAGAAGTCCTTTTGTTATTATTCATGGTTAATAAAGGTAATAAGTGAAATTTTGTTTTAATCCACTTTTGCTCTTCTCTCCCCCATAAAGATATTGAATAAACAGAACTTCGTTTTTTATCACTGTAAGTTTGAAAATAAACATTTAAATGTCCCTCAAAAGTAAGTAAATAGATCCGAAACATATAAAATGCAGTTAATCCCGCTGTGGAAAAAGCTATTATTGCAAAAATTGGTGAATACAACCAACTATCATTAAGAATTTCATCTTTGGACCAAAAACATCCAAGAGGTGGAATACCACAAAGAGAAAGTGTACCTAATAAAAAAGATGTTTTTGTAATTGGTACATGTTTTTTTAAACCCCCCATAAGAATCATATTCTGACTTTTATCTGGAGAATATCCAACAATAGTTTCCATTGAATGAATAATAGATCCAGATCCTAAAAACAACAATGCTTTGGAATAAGCATGAGTAATCAAATGAAACAAAGCAGCCCGATAAGAACCCATACCTAGAGCCAACATCATATAACCCAATTGAGACATTGTAGAATAAGCTAAACCCCTCTTAATATCCTTTTGAGCAAGAGCTAAAGTGGTCCCTAAAAATAATGTTATTATACCTATCAAAGCTATTAGATTCATTATATAAGGTATAACTATGAAAAGCGGAAGAAGCCGAGCTCCAAGAAAAATTCCAGCCGCTACCATAGTAGCAGCATGTATAAGAGCTGAAATAGGGGTAGGCCCTTCCATAGCATCGGGTAACCATACATGAAGGGGAAATTGGGCAGATTTAGCAATTGCACCAGCAAATAATAGAAAAGCACACAAAGTAGCAAATAAATGATTAACCTCATTATTAGAAACCAAGTTATTGAATATTTCAAACAAATCCCGAAATTCCAAACTGCCCGTTATCCAATAAAAACCTAAAATTCCTAATAATAAACCAAAATCTCCGACACGATTAGTTACAAAAGCTTTTTGACAAGCATTTGCTGCAGTAGGTCGTGTGAACCAAAAACCTATTAATAGATAAGAACACATTCCAACTAATTCCCAAAAAAAATAAATTTGTATTAGATTAGAACTAGTAACTAATCCTACCATTGAAGTAATGAATAAACTAATATAAGCAAAAAATCGCAAATATCCCTGATCATAAGACATATAATTGTCACTATAAATAAGAACCAAAACTCCAACAGTAGTAATTAATATTAACATAATAGAAGTAAGTGGGTCAACCAAATAGCCAAATTCTAAAGAAAAGTCATTATTTATAGTCCAAGACCATATAGATAGATAGATAGAAGGTTTATTTATTTGTTGAATAACTAGATAAGTTGAAAAAAGCATAACTATACTTAACAATAAAACACTTGGAAAAACCCACATACGGCGAAGATCTTTTGTTGCCGTTGGAAAAAGTAAAAGTCCTACTCCTATTAATATCGGAACTGGAAGTGAGATTAAAGCTATAATCCATGAATATTGATATATATATTCCATAAAAATAAATTCAAAAAAGTCTTTTTATTTTTATCTTAATTAATTGTTTCTGATTTACCGGTTCTTATTTCTTTTGAAATGATAAGGGGTCAGTTAATAAAATAAAAACTTAAAATAGACAAAATAAAATCTAGAATTTTATAATTATTCTGAATCTTTTTCAACTATTTTAAATATTTCAAATAAAGAAGTTAAAATTTGTCAAATGATATGAACAAATTACTATTGAAAACGATGAAAAAAAAGTACTATATAGTAATATTGATATTAAATATTAATATTCAATTATTATATTATTATTAAGTCAAATTTGATGAATATCCAAAAAATGAAAATGGAGATTTCCATTTTCATTATTATTTCGTATTACACTAATTTATATATTGATAAAGCAAAGATAAATAATTATACCAAAACCAGTATTTGATCTGAATCAGAAAAAAAACCTAACTTATCCCCAATAAAGTTATTTCTTTTGGGGTTATTCTGAAAATTTATTTTGGAACTAATTGATTGTCTTTTATTGTAATATAATTTTAATATTAGACTTTTATTTTTTTATAAAAGGCTCTGATCTCCAAACTCTGACATCCAAAATTTAACTTTAACATAAAATTAAAAGGAGGAATTATTAAGATATCTTTTAGAAAATTATTTATCTTGGCGTTTTTAGTTTTTAAGAGATAATAGATTAAGTACTAGTCTCTTGCACATTTTAAAATTAAAATTATATATACTCTTGCTCTTTTTGGGAGCTTGACCAATTAAATTAATAATTCATAGAAAAGAAAAAAAAAATAGTAATTTTTTTACTTAGATTTAATATTTTTTTATATTAATTTAAAACAAGGGGTTGGTTTAGTAAAACTTTGGATCTTTTTTATTATGTATTTTTGCCCTTTTTATTACCTATAAATCAATGTAGGACGACAAAAAGAAACTAGACAGAGATATAAAATAGAGATATAAAGAAAGGTATAATCTTTTTGTTTGTATTTTTTTTGTTTTTATTTGATTATCATATCAACGTTACTCTATTAGATTTATATGGCATAGCAAATTTCAATTTTATAGATATGGGTTTGAATGAGGATATAAGAGGACCAATAAACTAAATATGAATTATTCGATATTGTCGGGAATAGAAAAAATAAAAATATTTTTGATTTTATTATTTTTTTTGTTCCCCGTACTTTTTTTATTTATTTAGTTACGCGATTTTTCTATATTCATATTTTTATGAAGGGAGTACAATCTAGAAAATAAATAGATAGCTAGATAATTAATAAGAAAAAAAACAATTGGTTTTGAACAATAGATGTCTTTGACATTCAACTATAGGGATTAAAACTTATTATAATTTTTAATGGCAGTTCCGAAAAAACGTACTTCTATCTCAAAAAAGCGGATTCGTAAAAATATTTGGAAAAAGAAAGGATATTGGGCAGCATTGAAAGCTTTTTCGTTAGGTAAATCTCTTTCTACAAGGAATTCAAAAAGTTTTTTTTATGCAACAAATAAATAATCAAAGATTGGAATAATCTGAGTTGTTCTGACTCGAAAAGCAGTCAGTCTTATTTGTTTATAATTGGAAATTTTTATAATTTTTTATAAGTTAAAAAAAAAAAATTTATAAAAATTTGTATTATATTCTTAAGTAAATTCTTAAGTAATATAGTACTACATTTTAGAATGAAAATTAATATTTTAGACTTTAAAATAAAATACAAATACTTAATTTATATAAAATAAAATCTTAATTTTAAATAATACTCAAAAGATTATAAAAACTATATTATAAAAACTATAAATTATATTAACTTAATAATTATATTTTTATTTTATAATTCTATTATAAATTATATATTATAAATTTATGTATTCTATTATCTATTAATATATATAAATATATATAATAAAAAATATCTAAATAGAAATAAAAGGAAAAATGGATATTCTCTAATGTTTTGTTTTGACCGAATCAATAGCAATAGTAAATTGAAGTGGTTTCGCTTTTATAATAAAAAAGGATTCTTGTGTCTACTAAATTTAAATTATATAAATTTAAATATAAATTATAATACTATACTCTTTTGTTTGAAAAAAGAATAAACGCAAGCACAGGATTAACGTTTCTTTTGAGTATGCTTTATTGTTTTTAGGGTGGGGAAAATAAGAATCCCCATCGATTCAAGAATAAAAGATTTTTCTCTTTTATTATTTTATACCATAAAATAATAACTCTAGTATTTAATATATCTAATATACTTAATTTATACTTAATTAAACTAATTATAGAAGAATATATATATAATTTGTAGTCAAAATTAATTAATTAAGTTTAAAATGTGTTTTAAAATTCTCTAAACCATTTTTTCTATAAATTATTATTACTATATATCCCTAATTTTTAATTTAAGCAAATTCAATTAAGAAAAACCCTTTTTTAAGTGATTATACTAAAAATACGATTATATAAAAAATACACCAATTTTAGACCCTATGTTTCCACTGAAAGATCAATCAACAAGTATATATTTCTATAATTAATATAGAAATATATACTTAAGTAATATACATAAATTGATTTAGAAAATAAAATAAATTGATTTATAAAATAAAAATGATTTTTTTTTTAAGTACGCTACAATTATGATATGAAATACGATATACTTATGATAGAAGTTGAAATCTTTTATTACATAATATACCTAGCCTGGCCCAAAACCTACCAATATTTTGTTTGCTAAATCTTAAGACAAATTCTCTACACAATTAAAACCAACACTGACATTTAATACAAAGCTATGCAAAGAGTTACAATCCCCTGCATATATTAACAAAATCGTGATACATAAAAATACTATTTTTATGTCATCGAAAAAATGCATTTTTTAAGATTCATAAAATAAATCAGTAAGAAATGAATTATTAAAAAACTAAGTCAAAAGAAAATGCAAGTCATAAAGAACGTTTTGAGTTCAATCCATAGATTGAGGTGAGGTTATAACTATCCAGTTAGATTTTATTCGAGCATAAAAAAATAAAGTATTTTAAAATCCCAGTAGTTAAGTTAAATAAAACGAACATTCTAACACTATAACTAAAAAATAGACCAATAAAAATACGGATTATTATTAAAATCGTTACGTTAAAATTCTAATTTTTAAATAAAGTTTTTATTCAACAATTTTTATTTTAATCTTTCCTAAATTCTTTCCTAAATATATATAATATATATTGAATTGACTACTTCAATCTCGACGATTGAATAAAAATAGGTTATTATAATTTAGAACAAGCCGCTATGGTGAAATCGGTAGACACGCTGCTCTTAGGAAGCAGTGCTAGAGCATCTCGGTTCGAGTCCGAGTGGCGGCATGACATATTCTAAAAGAATAAGTCCTATATGGAATTCAATTCCCAATTTTTAGGATAGGAATTAAAATTGGGAATTGAGGAACTTTCCTTTATTTTAATTTAAAATTGTTTATGATATTTTCAACTTTAGAGCATATATTAACTCATATATCCTTTTCGGTCGTTTCAATTGTAATTACAATTCATTTGATAACCTTATTAGTCGATGAAATCGTAGGACTATATGATTCGTCAGAAAAGGGGATGATGACTACTTTTTTCTGTATAACAGGATTATTAATTACTCGTTGGATTTATTTAGGATATTTACCATTAAGTAATTTATATGAATCATTAATCTTTCTTTCATGGAGTTTCTCCATTATTCATATGGTTCCGTATTTTAAAAAGTATAAAAACTATTTAAATTTAAACGCAATAACCACGCCAAGTGCTATTTTTACCCAAGGTTTTGCTACTTCGGGCCTTTTAACTGAAATGCATCAATCCGAAATATTAGTACCAGCTCTCCAATCCCATTGGTTAATGATGCACGTAAGTATGATGGTATTGGGCTATGCAGCTCTTTTATGCGGATCATTATTATCACTAGCTCTTCTAGTCATTACATTTCGAAAATTCCTAAGGATTTTTAGTAAAATCAATAATCTCGTAAATGAGTCGTTTTCCCTGGGCGAGATTCAATACGTGAGAGAAAAAAATAATCTTTTACCAAACACCTTTTTTCTTTCTTCTAGGAATTATTACAGGTTTCAATTGATTCAACAATTGGATCTTTGGAGTTATCGTATTATTAGTCTAGGGTTTATCTTTTTAACCATAGGTATTCTTTCGGGAGCAGTATGGGCTAATGAAGCATGGGGATCATATTGGAATTGGGATCCGAAGGAAACTTGGGCATTTATTACGTGGACCCTATTTTCGATTTATTTACATACTCGAACAAATAAAAATATTGAAAGTGTAAATTCCGCAATTGTAGCCTCGATGGGCTTTTTTATAATTTGGATATGCTATTTTGGGGTTAATTTATTAGGAATAGGGTTGCATAGTTATGGTTCATTTACATTAACATCTAATTGAATTAAAGATAAAGAAAGGACTTGATAAATAGAAAATAAACATAAGACAGCATAAGTGTATAAAATAAAACTTCGTGTAATCCAGGGAGAACCCTTTGATTTGATTCAAAGGGTTCTCCCTGGATTACATACCTGGTTATAATAAACTTCCAATTTATTTTACTCAAACTTAGGAGAAAAAAAAGGACTTATTTTTAAGTGTCGAACAAACACTTTTTAAAATCATATGATTGATTTATGTTTGCTTTTTTGGTTTACTCACAAAAATGATGGATAAAAAGAATTAGATAGAAGAGCTTCGACTTTGTCAACTGATAATGAGAAAACGAAATCTGGATAAATACCAATAGCTATTACGGGTAAAAGAATAGAGATCGAAACAAAAAATTCTCGCGGCCCAGAATCGACAAAATAAGAGTTTGTCGCAGTAAAAAGCTTGTATCCATAGAACATCTGTCGTAACATAGATAATGAATAAATAGGAGTTAATATCATTCCAATTGCCATTACAAAAGTAATTAGTATTTTTGTCATTAAAAGATATTTTTGGCTAGTAAGTATTCCAAAAAATACTATTAATTCTGCAACAAAACCGCTCATGCCCGGTAATGCAAGAGAAGCCATTGATAAGATACTGAAAGTCGTAAATATTTTTGGAATTGTGATAGCCATTCCACCCATTTCATCGAGATAAGCAAGACGTATTCTATCATAACTCGTTCCTGCCAAGAAAAAAAGCGCCGCGCCAATAAATCCATGAGAGATTATTTGTAAAATGGCTCCATTAAGTCCTGTATCGTTTATAGAACCAAGTCCTATAATTATGAAACCCATATGAGATACAGAGGAATAAGCTATTCTTTTTTTTAAATTACGTTGACCAGGAGATGTTGAAGCTGCATAGATTATTTGAATTGTGCCGACTATCATCAACCAAGGAGAAAATATAGAATGTGCGTGAGGTAATAATTCCATATTGATCCGAATCAATCCATACGCTCCCATTTTTAATAAAATTCCAGCTAGAAGCATACAAGTACTGTAATGTGCCTCTCCATGAGTGTCTGGTAACCAGGTATGTAAGGGTATAATCGGCGATTTGACAGCAAAAGCAATAAAAAATCCAATATAGAATAGCATTTCGAGTGCTACAGGATACGATTGATTAGCTGATGTTTCAAAATTTAATGTTGGTTCATTAGAACCAGATAAACAAATACCTAGAATTCCCATTAATAAAAAGGCGGAACTTCCTGCAGTATACAAAATAAATTTTGTAGCTGAATACAAACGTTTCTTTCCTCCCCACATGGCTAGAAGTAGATAAACTGGAATTAATTCTAATTCCCACATGATGAAAAAAAGTAAAAGGTCTTGAGAAGAAAATGGTCCTATTTGACCGCTATACATTGCTAACATCAGGAAATGGAATACTCGGGATTCTCGAGTAATTGGCCGAGCCGCTAAAGTAGCTAAAGTAGTGATAAACCCCGTCAGCAAAATAGGTCCTATCGAAATTCCATCTATTCCCAATCTCCAGGAAAAATCCAAAAAATCGATCCATTTATAATCCTCTGTCAGTTGGATTAATGGATCGTCCAATTGGAAATGATAACCGAATACATAGGTTGTTAGAAGGAGTTCGATTATACATATACAAAGAGTATACCACCTAATTACCTTATTTCCTCTATGAGGAAGAAAGAAAATTAGGGAACCTGCAAATATTGGCAAAACTACAATTATCGTTAACCAAGGAAAATAATTCGTGGTAAAAACAAGATACACTTGGACCAGAAAAACCCGTGCTCAATATATAATATATTGAGCACGGGTTTTTGTCGGTAAAGGCAAAAAAAATAAAATTGTAGTCGTATTCAAGTAGGTTTTTGGAAAGTATCAATAAGCTAGACCCATACTTCGAGTTGTTTCATGCCACAAATAAACTCGAACACTCAAGAAATCCGTTGGACAGGCAGATTCACATCTTTTACAACCCACACAGTCCTCTGTTCTTGGAGCAGAAGCTATTTGTTTAGCTTTACACCCATCCCAAGGTATCATTTCTAATACATCTGTGGGGCAAGCTCGGACACATTGAGTACACCCTATACACGTAGCATAAATCTTTACTGAATGTGACATTGGATCTATAATCTTTTTTTTTTCTTTTTTAATAATAAATTTTCGATCTAGTAAACTTGTATGTAAATGAATCATATATTTAGATACCAGATGAATCAATGATTTATATTTGCCAGAATTTTTATAATCAATCTACTTCCGGCTCGACTCATGGGAGAGAACTAAGATACTTTGATTTCTTATATTTTCGCAAACATGATCATACATTATGTATAATACATACTAAATTCGAATTTATGAATATTCTAATTTGTATGGTTAATACTACTTATCATTCATATTACTACTGATCATTCATACTACTTATTCAACAAATTCGATTGATTGATACGAGTTGATTTTCTGTTACGATAAATTGACGAAACAATAGCTGGTCCAATGGCTGCTTCAGCGGCTGCAATGGCTATAACAAAAATGGAGAAAATATTTCCTTTTAATTGGCGACTATCAACAAAATCAGAAAATGTTACGAAATTTATATTAACCGCGTTCAGTATAAGTTCAAGACACATAAGAGCTCTAACCATATTTCGGCTGGTGATCAATCCATAGATACCGATAAAAAATAAGTAGGCACTCAAAACAAGTACATGTTCGAGCATCATTGACCAACTCCTTATCAATTTCGATTCATTTCAATATAATATGAACAATAATAGAAAAGATTCAATTGACTATAATATAAAAAAAGTACGGAAGAAAGAAATATATTGGTAATAGATCGAATAAAAGAATTTTTATTTTATATTTTAAACATAAACAATTTTAAATTCTAATTGAAGGTAAATAATTGTGATAACACAGAATGGAGTTTATTTTGGATTGCTGTTACCAATTTTATAGATTTATTATTGGCGCGCCACGGTAATTGCACCTATCAAAGCCGCTAAAAGAATTATCGAGATGAATTCAAATGGAAGAAAAAAATCCGTTGATAAATGAATTCCAATTTGTTGACTATTACTTATCAAATCGTGTTCTATAATCTGGTTTAATCTTGTAGTCCAAATAATCCCGTACCATGATATATCCGTAATAGTAGTTATTAGTAAACCAAAAATACTTGTACAAATCAGCAAAGTAAACCCATTCCCAACGGTCCAAAGATTAAAATCTTTGTAATATTCTGAACCATTCATGAACATCACAGCAAATATGATTAAAACATTTATAGCTCCCACGTAAATAAGGAGTTGTGCGGCGGCTACAAAATATGAATTTGATAGAATATATAATAAAGATATAGAAACAAGAACTAATCCCAGCGAAAAGGCAGAATAAATTGGGTTGTTAAGTAATACTACTCCTATACCTCCTAAGATAAGACCTAATCCCAGAAAGACTAAAAGAAAATCATGTATTGGTCCAGGCAAATCCATTATATGTAAAATAAGAGGTAAATAAATCGAAATGTTTTTCATGACCTTATTGAGACCAGACCAGAAAAAATTGTTGATGATTCATAAGAAATTTCTAATTGAATTAAATCCTAAGGGGTGTGAATTAATGTGGGGTACAGTTATTGGACTAATTTCATGTTTTATATGAATAGAGTCTGAATAGAGTAGTTCGAATACGAAACTATACATTTCGAAATAATGTCAGATATAGTAATTAATGATAATGAATTTTCAATCCTTTCAATCCAAATTACGACGTACTTCTTACTAACCAATCAATAGTTGAGGTTTGTAGTTATTGAGACCAAACAAAAGGAAAAAATTCATTTATTTAATGACCCCTAGTAATTCAAGATCTTTTTTTCATCAAGGATTTATTTATTTTTTTATTTGAGGAGAATTCAAAATTGTTCGAATTGTATAATCGTCAATTACTGACATTGGTAAACGACCTAGGGCAATTTGATTATAATTCAATTCGTGACGATCATAAGTAGAAAGTTCATATTCTTCAGTCATTGATAAACAATTTGTTGGACAATACTCAACACAGTTACCACAAAATATACAGATTCCGAAATCAATACTGTAATTAAGTAATCGTTTCTTGCGAATATCAGTTTCCAATTTCCAATCAATGACGGGCAGATCTATAGGGCAGACACGAACACATACTTCACAAGCAATACATTTATCAAATTCAAAATGGATTCGACCGCGGAAACGCTCCGTGGCGATTACCTTTTCATAAGGATATTGAATAGTTATGGGTAAACGATTTACGTGGGATAAGGTAATCATAAAACTCTGACCTATGTACCTTGCAGCTCGTACTGTTTGTTGACCATAATTCATGAACCCGGTTATCATAGGGAACATATTGTGAATATATTATGAATAATTTTATGTTTGTTTATTTCTCTTGTTTGATCCAAGTTGAGAATATAGGATATCATCTTCTTTTACAGTGAAAAGAGTTGGGAAGAAGTTGTTAATAATAGATTACCGAGAGAAATAGGTAAAAGAAATTTCCATCCAAGATTCAATAGCTGGTCCATTCTTAGCCTAGGTAAAGTCCATCTTGTTGTGATAGGAATGAACAAGAACAAATAAGTTTTAGCTAATGTAATAAACATACTAATTGTCGGTTCAAAAACACCATATGTTTTATTTATTTCAAAAAAATCAAAAACAAATATGTACGGAATAGAGATATTCCAACCGCCCAAGTAAAGAACTGTTACAAATAATGAAGAAACTAATAGGTTTAGATAGGAAGCAACGTAAAATAAACCAAATTTGATACCCGAGTATTCGGTTTGATAACCTGCTACTAATTCTTCTTCTGCTTCTGGTAAATCAAAAGGTAATCTTTCACATTCTGCTAGGGAAGAAATTAGAAAAATAATAAACCCTATAGGTTGACGCCACAAATTCCATCCCCAAAAACCATATTTTGATTGTGCCTCAACTATATCAACTGTACTTGAACTATTAGATAATCATAGTCGGTGATACCATCACTGTTACCATCGCTAGTCCAGAACCGTACATGAGATTTTCACCGCATACGGCTCCTTGAGGACCATAAATAAATCTAGGGATCAGGTCAATATTATTTTATCTTGATATGTTTATACGATGGATAAGGTAAAAATTTATTGTACGATCCCGAATTAGACCAATTTAATTCTGTCTGTTCTGCTTTCATTATTCTATATATATAATAATATAATAATGAAAAATAGAAAAATCAAAGTACTTCTGAATTGATCTCATCCTTTATTTAATGATTTCAATAATAATTTCAATTTTTCTTTGTTGAGTAATAACTTATTTCTTCAATGAAATACTCCTTCTAACTTATAAAAATTGAAATAACTCGTCCTTTTCACTTATGAAAAAGAATTATACATTAATTTAGAAGTTATGATATGAATTCTATCTATATCTATATAAATATGGATATAGAAAGGAAAGGATAAAAGTATAAAGAAAGAATAAAAAAATCTTTTTTTCGTTTCTATTCTTCTTTCTGTTTCTGGAAAAAGGAGACTTACAAAATAAAAAAGAAATCAATAAAGGATTATTTCGTTTCCAATAGTCATTTATTTAATCGACGAATAGGAGCATACTCTGGATCGGAATCATCGGGAGTACTGCCTGATCATTTCTACCAACATAAAGCCTCAATTAATATTCTTTGTATATTATGCAGAAATATTCTTTTACATAATTTTCATTACTAATCCTTTGTGTATCTTGGTGTTTCTAACCATCCACTCGTTTTTGTTCAATCATCTGTTAAGGTAATACATGTATGAGAATACATACAAAGGATAGTGAAAACTCACTATGGTTGATCTTTTGAACCCGCTTCAAGTCAGGATGACGAATCACCCAATCTTGGGGCAACCGCTTTCTTATGCTTATGTTTATTTCCGCTCAACTCTCTAACTCTTATACATAGAAAATGAGACTCACTTTTTTTACTGCGAATTTATATTTATATAATATATATATTATATAAGCTGTTTTCTTTCACTCATATAACTATCTGATTTAGTTCATCCATCTGAATAATGAATAAAAAATGAAGATATTTACTCAAATTATTCCGCCTTTTTTCCTAGAAAGGAAGGAATAGAGACCACTTTATATCTTAACGAATCGCACGTAGAGATATTGATAATACACATAAAGTTAATGGTATTTCATAACTAATCGATTGAGCAGCAGCTCGTAGACCACCTAAAAAAGAATATTTATTATTTGAACCGTATCCTGACATAAGAAGGCCGATGGGAGCGATACTTGAAATGGCAATCCATAAAAAAACACCGATATTGAGATCCACTAAAACAAGGTGAGAACTAAAAGGAACTACTGAATAGCTTACTAAAATGGATATAACCGCAATGGACGGTCCGATACTGAATAAAAGAGTTTCTCCTCTAGATGGAAAAATATTTTCTTTGAAAAGTAGCTTTGACCCATCTGCTAAAGCTTGAAGAACTCCCAAAGGTCCGGCGTATTCAGGTCCAATACGTTGCTGTATCCCTGCGGATATCTCTCTTTCTAACCATACAATTACTAGTACACCTATTGTGATTCCCAATACAGGAGTAAAAATAGGAATAAGGGTCCATATAATTCCATAGGTCTCTTTTAAAAATTCGAATCTAGAAAAAGAATTAATATCTTGTACTTCTGGTGTATCAATTATCATTTTAACGATCAACTTCTCCCATAATGATATCTATGCTACCTAATATTGTCATAATATCAGCCAATTTCATTCTTTTAACTAACTGAGGAAGAATTTGCAAATTGATAAAACCCGGCGGACGAATTTTCCATCTCCAAGGAAAACCACTCAGATCTCCTATCAAAAAGATTCCCAATTCTCCCTTTGGGGCTTCAACTCTCACATAGAGTTCTTGTTTCGGCAATTCAAATGTAGGAGAAGGTTTTTTACTAATAAATCGATAGTCAAAATCATTCCATTCTGGATTCCTTTCTCTATCAAAGTATCGGATTTCTAAATTCTCATATGGCCCCCCCGGAATTCCTTCTAGAGCTTGTTGAATAATTTTTATGGATTCTGTCATTTCACCAATTCGGACTAGATAACGAGCTAATGAATCTCCTTCGTTTTGCCACTGTACTTCCCAATCAAATTCGTCGTAACATTCATAACGATCAACTTTACGAAGATCCCATTGTATTCCAGAAGCTCGTAACATTGGTCCTGATAAACCCCAATTTATTACTTCCTCTCTACCAATAATGCCTACTCCTTCAACTCGTTCTAAAAAAATAGGATTTCGGGTAATAAGTTTTTGATATTCAGTAACTCCTATTAAAAAATAATCGCAAAAATCTAAACATTTATCTATCCAGCCGTGAGGTAAATCAGCCGCTACTCCTCCGATACGAAAATAATTATGCATCATTCTCATACCGGTGGCATCTTCAAATAGATCATATACTAATTCTCTTTCTCTAAAAATATAGAAGAAAGGAGTCTGTGCCCCAATATCTGCCATAAAAGGACCAAGCCACAACAGATGAGAAGCTATACGACTCAACTCCAACATAATTGCTCTTATATAGCTGGCTCTTTTAGGCACTTGGATATTTCCCAACAACTCCGGTCCATTTACCGTTATTGCTTCTGTGAACATAGTAGCTAAATAATCCCAACGTGTTACATAAGGCAGATATTGTATAATTGTTCGGTTTTCCGCAATCTTTTCCATTCCTCGGTGTAAATAGCCTAATATTGGTTCACAGTCAATAACATCTTCACCATCGAGAGTAACAATGAGGCGAAGAACACCATGCATTGATGGGTGGTGGGGACCCATATTTACTATCATGAGGTCTTTTCTTGTAGCTGGTATATTCATAAGGTTCTCTTTTTCCTCGATTCATTCTTTCATAAATTACTGAAAAGTGAAAATAAGTTCATTAAAATAAAAGTCAAGATCTAATAAATCAAATAATTCAATAATTCAAAAAGCCTCTTCAAATTAAAATTAACGTGTTTTTGATTCCCGAATATCTAACTGATTAATTAATTCTTTATAACGTATTCTATTTTTCTTTGCCAAATAAGACAGCATCCTTTGGCGTTTTCCCAAAATTTTACGGAGGCCTTTCTGAGATAAATAGTCTTTTCTGTGCAATTCCAAATGGGAAGAAAGTTTGAGTATCCTATTACTGAGGCTTAGTATTTGAAATGCAACAGACCCCCTGTTTTCTTCTTTTTCTTCGTTTGAAATAACCGAAATGAATGATTTTTTTACCATAAAATGAAATCTTCCCCCCCCCCCCCTCCCCGCCGGCCTTTATTGCTATTGCTAGATATTTTTATTGATCAATAATAATAATAATAATTATACTCATTTTTTTTTTTGGCATAGACAATACAATAATCTTAATTTTGTTAATAATTCCAAATTTTAAAATTGGATTCGAGTAGGTAAATAAAAAAAAAGATAGTTGTCTGCACTCACAAAAGATAAAAAATTATACCTAAAATTTAACAATAAACTAAGAAGATTTTTGTATCATTTCTAGATATTGATATGTCATTGAATTATTATCATGTATTATAATGGAATGTAAAACAATACATGTGTGCATCTTTTTGTCTTCATATACGCAATAAAGTACGGTAAATAAAATCAATCCCTATTTTACTTTTTTCCAGTACACGGCTCAGTTCATTTTTAAATTGCGGATACATATGTACCCTTACCATACTGAAACGACTGCCATTATTGGTATCAAACCAATAGCGATTCATACAAGCGAAATCTTCTAATCGATAATTAGGCCAAAGAAAGAACTTTAATTTAATTAGTGTATTTTGATTTATTTTGCTTTTATTCAAAACTAGACTCCTTACCTTATTTTCATTACAAAAAAATGCATTGCTAGGCATACCATTTCTATTCCTAGAATTGAAACAAATTAGAATTCTCAATTCTTTACGATGTCTAGGGGATAAAATACTTTCAGGAACAAACAAATCATAATGATTTTTGTCTCTATTTTCAGTCATCTTTTGATGTTTTGAAATGAATTCATCAGAATTATTCGTATCAACAAGGCCTTTTTTGCGGTACCTTTGATTAATTGTGTGCTTACTCTTATGAACCAACGAGATACCTAGAGTTTGATACATAATAAATTGTCCTTCATTTCTTATAGACAGACGAACTGGTTCGATAAGTAATATTCCCCTTTTAATCAATTCTGTAAGAGTGAAATTTTTCTGAATCATTATAAGATCCAGATTTATTTCTCCCCTTTGAATAGAGGCTATAGTAATTTCTCTTAGGTTTATCGGTCTAAGCAGGGAACAATATATTTTGATGTTATCGATCATTTTTTTATTTAAAGAATCGTCCCATCTCAATTGAAAAAGCAAATATCTTTTTAGTAAGAAATAAAACTCCGCTTCCATGTTGGTCCTGGATTGTTTTTTATTTTTTTTAATCTTTGATACTACATAATTTTCTTCAATATCTTTTTCTTGGTTTGAGAGAGTTGATTCAAAATCTGTTTTGATTGTGCATTCTTTTTCTCCTTGATTTTGATTTTTTTTTTCTAATTCAAGATATTTTTTTTCATTTGAAAATATTGATAGAAAAATATCTCGTTTTTTATTTCCTGTCGTTTTTTTATTTTCACTGGCATTTTCATTTACATTCAAATTTAAAAGTAGAAATTTGATTGGTATGTACCATGGTTTAATCTTATACGAAGTATAAAGTATCAAAAATTCTGGGAAAAACCAAAGTTCGAGATTCGATATGGGACAACTTAATATTTCTTCATTCATTCTCATCCAATCAAAAAGTTTTTTTTTTTGATTGGATGGGTTCATTTCTTGATTTTTATGAATCGTGGGATAAAAAAGACCTTTCTTGTCGATTTTATCAATTATTTGATAATTATTAGCCCTAGTCTTAGTATATTTATTACTGTTGGTGTCACTATCCATATTGATCCAGGCCCTAATATCCATCTTCTTTCTAAGACAAAAATTGAGAATTAGCCAATCAAAATCTTTTCTATCCGAATTGGTCTTTCTTTTTGTTCTATTTATAATATTATCTTCTACTAGATAATTATTGACAGGGATACCTACTAGCATATTAAAGATTTTTCGTTTATGTTCGTTGTAATTATAAAAAACCGCTTGGTTATGATTTACTTGTAATGGTAATCTATAAATAGACGAGTTTTTCTTATCTTCATAATTAATAAAATTATATGATAAAAGATCATATCTATATTGTTTTTTAACATTTTTTTTTTCGGATTTAAAGTTAATTACTGGGTTTTCTTCATATGAATCCCATTTGTTTAAATGGTTATTTTGAGGTATAGAGTGTTGATTTATGCTATTTCTACTTTCTTTTTTTTGTGGTACTAATCTAGACTGAGATAAATTATTTTGATAATAACCCTTTAACCAATTTTTCCATTGATTTATTTCAGAATTGGGGGGGTTCTTATGTCTCAATTCGAAATGAAATATTTTTTGTGTTCCAAGGAAATAATTTTTTATTTCATTCTTAAGAAAAAGAGATGCTCCATTATATTGAAAGACAGATCTTAATCTTAACTTATATAAATTCAAAAAGTTAAAAACCGGGCTTTGTGATAATTTGTAAAAGACATATGCTTGTGACAAATAAGATAAGTCACAAAAAGTTTGTAAGTTCTTATTATTAATATTAGAATTAGAAAGTGACTCTTTTATAGTCGAAATAAACTGCGTTATATTTTGATTTGTTTTATCAATTTTCTCTTGATTTATTTCATTATTGTAAATATAGTTATTATAGGAATTATAGGAGCTATATTTATTAAAATCTTTTTTTCTTGATTCAAAAAAATAAAAAAAAAGTTGTCCATTTATTCTAGGAATATTACTGATAAATAAAAAGATATTTATATATATTCTTTCAATGAAAAATCTTATAAAATAATTTGATTTACGTATTAGTCTAATATTTCTTCTTTTTAATAGCCGCAAAATCTTTTTTGGTGATTCCACTCTTTTATCATCATAACTCATTTTGTTAGAACTAATATTTATATGTGGACTTATAAATCCTTTTTTGTTGTCTTTTGAAATTTTTTGTATTTGATTTATAATTGTGTTTGTTCTATCAGTTAAATCTTGTATTTTTTTTTTTGTTAATGAAAAAGTTGTCCAATTTGTAGATTGAATGTTAATGGACGGTTCATGAATTATTTCATTATCGATTATCAATTTTTTTTCTTTTTTGCTTTCACTCAATTCATATAGTTCTATTTCTCTTAATCCAACTAGTAGAATTGGGTTCATTTTTGAGAGTTCTTTTATTATTTTTTTTATAAATAGAATATTTGTAATAA